AGAAATTATACCCTTATTCCCATGCCTTCCAGCTACTTTATCACCTACTTTGATTTCACGTTTCTGTGAAATATATACACGAATCCTTTCTGGATTATAATTGGAAACCCCCTTTCTATGGATCCATCTCACATCAATAACTCGACCCCTTCCCCCTATAGGTAGTCTTAGAGAAGTTTCTTTTGAAGTGGATACCTGAATGCCAAGTATAGCTCGTAATAATCTATCCTCTGGGGCATATGATGATTCGATCGCTGCCTGAGGTGTTAATTTACCTACTAAGATATCACCTGTTTCTATCCAAGATCCCAGCATAACAATTCCATTTCTGTCTAAATTTCGGAGTAAACGAGCTTCTAAATGCGGGATCTCCTTAGTGATTATTTCAGGACCTTGACTTGTTACATGAGTCTGAATTTCATATTTCCGGATGTGAAAAGAAGTATAAATATCTTCATAGACCAGACGTTCGCTAATTAGTACTGCGTCTTCAAAATTGTAACCTTCCCATGGCATATAAGCTACTAATACATTTTTTCCTAAAGCGAGTTCCCCACCAGCTGTAGCCGCACCGCCCGCTAGAATTTGTCCCTTTTTAATGTATTTACCCCGCTGAACCTGAGTTTTTTGATGCATACAAGTATTTTTGTTGGAATGTTGATACATAACTAATGGAATGTTTAGAGTATCCCCATTACTTGATAAAATGATCTTTTGAGTCTCAGTATAAATGATTTTTCCCTTGCGTTCGGCTATAGCTGAAATCCCCGAATCTAGAGCCGTTTGCCCTTCCAACCCAGTTCCAACAATGCACTTCTCGGACCGAGAAAGGGGAACTGCTTGGCGCTGCATATTAGAACTCATTAAAGCTCGATTCGCATCATTATGCTCGATAAAAGGAATGAGGGAAGCTCCAATAGAAAAATATTGGAAGGGAAAAATGCTTCTAAGATGAATCTCTTCCCATGCAATAGTCAGGAATTCTTGACGATATCGAGCTGGAACAACCTGTTGTTCTTGAATACCCCGATTCAAGGCCAAAGAATTTCCTGCTGCTACCATATAATATTCATCTCTATTTGGTGATAAATAAACCATCTGTGCCTTTTTTGATCTCTCAGATAATTCATAAAACGGACTCTCTATAGATCCCCAATAACCAACCTTCACATGAATAGCTAATGATCCAATAAGTCCAACATTGATTCCTTCGGACGTGTCAATTGGACAAATACGTCCATAGTGACTCGGGTGGATATCTCGTATCCGAAAACTAGCAGTTCGCCCCGTCAATCCTCCAGGACCCAAATAACTCCATTTTCGCCCATGAACAATTTGTGTCAACGGATTAGTTCGATCCAAAACTTGAGATAAAGGGTGTAGGCCAAAAAACGATTCATAAGTAGTTGTTAATGAAGTTGAAGTTACCAAATTTTGAGGAGTCGGTATCAATTTATGCCTGATTGCTCCACATATAGTTCCTCGAACCGTATTTTCTAAACGAACAAGAGCCAATCCGAATTGATCCTGTAATAGATCTGCTACAGAACGAATACGTTTATTTTTCAAGTGATTCATATCGTCAAGTGTACCCATTCCCAATTTCATTACAATCAAATGATCCACAGCAGCCAATAGATCTCGTGGTAACAAAAATGTATTGTTTTGGGGTATATCAAGATTAAGTCTCCGGTTCATATTTCGTCGACCAATCTTTCCTAATTCACATCTTTGTTGAAAAAATTTCTTTTGTAATTCCTTGCATAAGGACTCAGAAAATACCGGATCCCCTCCTACACAGGCAAATTGTTGATAAAATTCCAAAATAGCATTTTCTTTTGACCCAATCTTTTTTTTCTCTTTATCATTCGGGAAAGACAAGAAAATCTCAGGGTAACAAACATTATCTAGAATTTCTCTTATATTTGAACCCATAGCTGATGATAGAACTAGAATAGATATTTTTTGTTTTCTACTTACACGGGCCCATATCCTTGCTTTTCTATCAATTTCTAATTCCGACCTTCCCCCCCAATCCGATATTATAGTACTGGTATAGACAGAAATTCCGTTATGTTCCAATTCTGAACGGTAGTAAATACCGGGACTTTGCAATATTTGGTTGATAACAATTCGGTATATTCCATTTACTATAGAGGTTCCAAAAGAATTCATTATAGGGATGTTTCCAATAAAAACGGTTTGTTCTTGCATATTTCTACCGGTTTTCCAAATTAAGACCGCGGGTACATATAATTCAGAAGAATATGTGAGTGATTCATACACAGCATCTCTTTCTTTTATCAAGGGCTCTACCAATTGATATGTTTCCACAAATAATTGAAATTCAATTTCTTGATCTCTATCTTCAATTTTTTGAAACTTATGAAATTCTTCCGTCAAGCCCTGATTAATGAACCTACAAAATCCCTCAAATTGTATCTGACTAAATCCAGGTATTGTGGACATTCCCTCATTTCCATTCTGGAGCATCTTAATCTGAAGTTTCCTCTTTGTTGAAAAAATCCCATTATTCATTATTGGCTTGGCTCACTATTCATCGAACCCTACCGATTGATCTAGCAATGATGGAATGGATATTCTGTTTACTGAATCACATAAAATTTTAGTCAACTCCATCCATATATATCATACGTATGAACGGAAGCAAGACAGAGAAATGGAGGGCATTTTCGATGCAAGTTCGAATTTGAGCTTGAGCCAGGTACAAATAGAAAGAAATGGAAATTGATAAAGCATTCCTGGGAAAAATTCTGTCACTTAGGCTGATGGAGTCTTTTATCGGATATCAAAATTGATCCAATTTATACCTAATTCTTTTATTATGATATTACGATCAGGGTACACAGGTACAAAAAAATAAAAAATCAATGAATTCAGGATTCAATCTGCTCTCTATGAATGAGATAAAAACAGAAGAATCAGGAACAGCATAGAGTTTCCCTTTTTTTAGCACACGCAATTCAATGTTCAAAAAAAGGAATTCGCAAATCTTTTTTTGATAGTAGAATTTCTAAAATACAATGGTAATTGCATACATATATAGTCATAGGAGTAATCTTTAGGAAGTACATGCCGATATAGCTATCCGTATATCACATTTTTTATCATAATTGAACTTGGTGCAACCTAGGTTAGGTCACACTCTATCATAATGTCTATCTTCTATTCATATTCAATGAAATATTCAAGCACGATGATCCTATATAGGGATATGTGCATAAGAAATAGACCCGGGCTCGGTATCCACGTATAAAAATTTCTGTTATGGAGTTTACACTGTTCTGGGGTTTACATATACACATATATCTTCTTATAATTAGAATTGATAATTATTATTAATCGGAAATCAATTGGATTTTGCATCCATTAAGGTAATACAAATGGAGATACAAAATTCAGAGCTGTTCGCTAATTAAAAGTAAGAAAAGTAAGTAAGAGTAAAAGAGTAATAAGTAAATAGTTAATGAAGTAAAGAGTGAATTATTCTAAATTGCCCTGCATTTTACAGTCTGTGACCGGGGCCGAGAATCTTTTTTTTTTCACTTTTCTATAGATCTATCGAATCTATAGACTATAGAAAAGTGAAAAGAGAAGGTAAGTTTTTAAGCGACGCGTGTTTTGAGATAAAATCAATCGAAGAAAAGAATAGAAACAGGATCCAATAAAAAAGAGGAATTCTTTTTTGAATAAGTACAATGGGATTCAAGATCCAAAAATAAAAGAAATTAAGAAAGTAAAAAATTCAAATCAAAACAAAATGAGAATAGAAATAGAATAATAATAAATAGAATTCTAAAAATAGAATATAAGTATAATAAATTCTATGAAATTCTATATCTATATATATAATAGAATTTATATAGAATTTTATCCATTTTGGATGGAATTTGGCGACATGGCCAAGTGGTAAGGCGGGGGACTGCAAATCCTTTATCCCCAGTTCAAATCTGGGTGTCGCCTGATCAACAAAAAAATACTTGGAATTTATTAATCCTGTTGATCGAACTTGACGAATTCTTGCCCCGCAAAAGCATAGGTAAGGGCTAGGTCTGTCGATACTTGATTTTGAGAACCCGTAGGGCCTATAAAAGACTGTCATTTATTTTATAAAAATCTGGGTTCTGAGTGTGGCTCAAAAGGTACCAATAAATCTGAAGCAACCCAATTTTATTAATGATTGGTTTGGGCTATTCTGAATTGAATCAAATAAAAGAAATAGTGAGAAGTCATTCTGGGCATCAGAACTATGAAAGTGAAAGTAAGAAATCGGAAATCTTGGTATCCAAAGGTTCCTAAGAGACACTCCATTTTGGCTACTAAGGTTGAAGAAAGGATTCTAAAAAAGACTATAAAGACTCCCTGATTATTTTACACTATAACTTTCTTAATATTGAGGTAGTGTCTACTAACTCTGTTTGCGATGAAATTAGATTGGATAGGCTGATGGTAAATTCATTTCATAATTGTGGCAAAGAACTGAAGATACTTTGTATCCAGACTCACTAGAGGCTCTGAGTGCTGCTCATCTGAGTGCTGCTCATAAATTTAATCAGAATGGTTGAATGGCTCTTCTTTCTATTTCAATAGAATTCTATTGAATAAGAAATCTAGGAACTTTTTATGAGCGGATTCATGAAATTGTTTCATAAAGAGCCGTAAGTAAGAATCCTATTTTGACTCTGCACCATTGATTCCACTATGATTATGAATCAATAATGGAATAATTCCTTCATTTCATAAATCATAAAGATAGGGGACATCATTCGCATGGATATAGTAAGTCTCGCTTGGGCTGCTTTAATGGTAGTGTTTACATTTTCTCTTTCACTTGTAGTATGGGGAAGGAGTGGGCTTTAGAGCTAGGAATATTACTAATTTAGTACTTTACTGAAAAATCTACTTGTATCAATTGTGATCATTTTGCGAAAGCTTAAAAAAAAAACTTGACTTGCTTTAGTTTATCTATATATTATTTC